GAAATTCCATCCAGTAAAACGGAAGAATTATAAATTTCCAAAATAATAGATAGGAATATCGCAAATAGAGCCATTGCGACTCCCATAAGTGGTGTAGTCCCCCAGCCCGGAGCTACTTTACCATATTCCGAATTCAATGGTTTCAATAAATTCCCTACGGTAGTTTGTCTTGGCCTAGATCTAGAACTACCCTCAACGGTTTGTGTAGCCATAAATCCTATTTAATCATTGGTTGAGATCTGTTGACTTTGTATACCATTCCGTTGTAGTTGTAAATAAACTATCTTATCGTAGATCCGTTGTGATCTTGAAATTATCTAAAAATGGAAACAGCAACCCTAGTCGCCATCTTCATATCTGGTTTACTTGTAAGCTTTACGGGGTACGCCTTATATACCGCTTTTGGGCAACCCTCTCAACAATTAAGAGATCCATTCGAAGAACACGGGGACTAGACTAGTTGAAGTAATGAGCCGCCCGATATGGGAGGCTCATTACTTCAGTTGATATAATGAAAAATCATTTCATTTTTTAGTCGGAACCTTAGGTGGTTCTCGAAAAAAGATAGCGAAAAAAATTATCCCTAAAGTCGAGACTAAAAGGAAGGTATAAACCAATGCTTCCATAGATTCGATCGTGGTTTACAATTATAGCTTTCACACCTATTCGTTTGAGTGAGGTCGTTTACCATATCATATAAAAAAGGGAAAGAATCAAAGAAAAGAAGGTGATTCAAGTCAATATTTCTCGAGTACCCTATTCAAATAAAAAAAAAAAAAATAGAAGCGAAAGATACCAGAGCAATCTTGTATCAAACTGCTTGTCTCCTTGTAGTTGGGTCTCCAAGTTTTTGGAATGCTCCAAATTCCACTTGAGCATCCAAATCTGGATCAATACCAGCAAAAACATCTCTGAACAAGGTTCTAGCGCCATGCCAAATGTGTCCGAAAAAGAAGAGCAAAGCAAACGAAGCATGCCCAAAAGTGAACCAACCCCTTGGACTACTACGAAAAACACCATCGGATTTCAAAGTAGCCCGGTCTAATTCAAAAATTTCACCTAATTGTGCACGTCTAGCATATTTTTTTACAGTAGCAGGATCACTATAACTGACTCCATTGAGTTCGCCACCATAGAACTCAACAGTTACACCTACTTGTTCAACACTATACTTTGATTCTGCCCTTCGAAAAGGAACATCTGCCCTCACAATTCCGTCTCCATCTACCAAAACTACCGGGAATGTTTCAAAAAAAGTAGGCATACGACGTACAAAAAGCTCGCGCCCTTCTTTATCTCTAAAGACGGGGTGGCCTAACCATCCAACAGCTATTCCATCCCCACTGTCCATTGAACCCGCTCTGAATAATCCCCCTTTTGCCGGATTATTACCAATGTAATCATAAAAAGCTAATTTTTCGGGAATTTTAGACCAAGCTTCCGATAAACTCAGATTTTCGGCTAGTCCGGCACCAACTCTTCGATATATTTCTTGCTGGAAGTATCCCTGATCCCACTGATAACGAGTGGGACCAAATAACTCGATTGGGGTAGTTGCTGAACCATACCACATAGTTCCAGCAACAACAAAAGCTGCAAAAAAAACAGCAGCGATACTACTAGAAAGTACAGTTTCAATATTGCCCATACGTAATCCTTTGTATAGACGTTGAGGCGGACGGACACTAAGATGGAATAGGCCCGCTAATATGCCCAGTGTACCCGCTGCAATATGATGAGAAGCGATTCCTCCCGGAATAAAAGGATCAAAACCTTCCGCGCCCCATGCTGGGCTTACAGATTGTACTTTTCCAGTTAGTCCATAAGGATCGGACACCCATATTCCAGGACCATATAAACCTGTTACATGAAATGCGCCAAAGCCAAAGCAAGCCACCCCTGAGAGAAATAAATGAATTCCAAAGATCTTGGGCAAATCCAAAGAGGGTTTTCCCGTACGTTCATCACAGAATATTTCTAGGTCCCAATACACCCAATGCCATATGGCCGCCAAAAAGCACAAGCCAGAAAACACAATATGTGCACCTGCTACGCCTTCATAACTCCAAATACCTGAATTCGTTACAGTTCCTCCTGAAATACTCCAACCACCCCACGAATTGGTTATTCCTAAACGAGTCATGAAGGGTAGAACGAACATACCTTGTCTCCACATTGGATCAAGAACGGGGTCAGAGGGATCAAAAACCGCTAATTCGTATAGAGCCATAGAACCGGCCCAACCAGAAACTAGAGCCGTATGCATTATATGGACAGAAAGCAATCGACCGGGATCATTCAATACGACAGTATGAACACGATACCAAGGCAAACCCATGGAAATACCCCTTTATCAAAGAAAAATAGACACTATGTAACTTTATCGCATTGGAATATACTATGTACTTTTGAGCGGATTCTGTATGAGAAAAGGTTACTATTTATTCTATTCCGTTTAAAATAACGGAAGAATTCTGTTCGTAAGAACAAAGAGAAGCAGATCTATTCTATACCCGATAAGTACCAATACGCAATGGGAGCATCGGTCCCATTTTGTGGGAACGAATGGATGGATACTTGTTTATTATTAGAACGATTGATCCCTTCATTAAAATTTGTATTTATTCATTCTCTCTTTCTCTAAAAACCTTCCCATTTATGTATAAACTAGTAGAATAAACAGAAAAAAATGATGAAGACAATAAACTCATTCTTACGTTTCCGTATTAAAGTGAAGTATAGTACTTAATTTTTTTCTTTAATTTAATGCCCATTGGTGTTCCAAAAGTACCTTTTCGGAGTCCTGGAGAGGAAGATGCAGTTTGGGTTGACGTATAGTGCGACTTGTCAGACATATTGGGTCATATGGGATTTACCCGTTTTCTCCCCCGATCGAGATATCCTCTGTTTCGCCCAAGAAATATTGTATTGATTGGTTCTTCAATCATTCGGAGCGTGAAGTGAAATTGGATCAATTTCTATTGAGGATCAATATTATCAATTAGAAGAATTTATGGTTGACTTGGACTAAAAAAATCAAATATCCAGGCTCCGTTCAGAAAATACCAAACAAATTGGTAATAGTAATATATGTACAATTACCGCTTGTAGCATAGACGATTCGTAATATTTAATTCAATTATAGGAGTGATCTCAAACTGACATGCCAACCAATATGATGAATACATCGAATAGTTTGGGAGAGGCATAAAACGAATTTTAAAAGTCGTAGCAAAAAGAAATGGTACTGAGATTATTTGTCCTATATGTGCAAATAGAATTCGGATAGATCTTTCCCCGGAGTAGAACATGAACCTAAAAGAATTGAAAGGACCCATTCAGGAACAAGAAAATGACATCGTGATTTGAATCTCGACGAAACAATACATCAATGAAAGGTTAATACAAAAAATGAAGTTCAGTAAATTCTTTTTTTTTTTTTTTTAGGGATATGGAAGGGAGCCAAAACTTATGTTTTTTTTTTGAAAAATAGAAGAAAAACCCCTTTATTTTCATTAGAAAAACGGAAATCTGTTACAAAAAAAAAGATAGGATTGGAATCGACACATTGATTCTTTTTTCACAATTTTTTTGAACCGTATGCATCCAAAGATGCGCGTACGGTTCAAAGGGGATACAATTTTGTCCTAATCAACCGACTTTATCGAGAAAGATTACTTTTTTTAGGCCAAGAAGTTGATAGTGAGATCTCAAATCAACTTGTTGGTCTCATGGTATATCTCAGTATAGAAGATGATACTAGGGATCTTTATTTGTTTATAAACTCTCCCGGCGGATGGGTAATACCAGGAATAGCCATTTATGATACTATGCAATTTGTTTCGCCCGATGTGCATACAATTTGCATGGGATTAGCCGCTTCAATGGGATCTTTCATTCTGGTCGGAGGAGAAATTACCAAACGTCTAGCATTCCCTCACGCTTGGCGCCAATGAGTTTTTATTTGAAAAAAAAAAGAAGAAGACTATGCCTTCGCCATATCGAATGTGAATAATATGAAAAATAGGTAATAATAGCATGGCACTTCGAGTTCGATATGAACAAACTAGTATTGTTTTTCCTAACATGAGATTTTGTATCGAGATAGTAGTATGAAACAAAGGTTATTCCGATTTGATCTTATGTGTCAGGAGTACATTTCAGCGTCACAAACCATTTTTCTTCCACACCAGAAGTCTCTTTATCTTTATGATAGTTACGTTACGAAAGAAAGAGTACGAAAATGAAAAAAAAAAAGAAACTTTGGGATTGCTAAATCACAGACGAGATAAATATAGAAAGCAACAGAACCATCATAGTATTTTTTGACTCCTACAATACGAAAGGAAGGGTGGTAAATGGATCATTCAACGATCTGGATCGGATGGATTCTATTTTTTTCTTCGATAGAATAGAAATTGAAGAGAAGGGAGGAAGAAATGCCATTGCAGAGCCGTATGCAATGCACAAAAGATGCCTGTACGGCTGTTCCATTCTATTTGTTTTTTTTTTCTTCTTGTTTTTTTATCCCTTACTTTAGCCCAATCCTGCAAGATAGAAGAACCGTTCATGCATGAGGTTATATCAATATTATCAGGGTCATGATTCACCAACCTGCTAGTTCTTTTTATGAGGCACAAGCGGGGGAATTTATCCTGGAAGCGGAAGAACTACTGAAACTTCGCGAAACCCTCACAAAGGTTTATGTACAAAGAACGGGCAACCCTTTATGGGTTATATCCGAAGACATGGAAAGGGATGTTTTTATGTCAGCAACAGAAGCCCAAGCTCATGGTATTGTTGATCTTGTAGCGGTCGAAAATGAAAATACTGGAGATTTCGTGTAAATACATGATTCCGTTTCAAATCAGAATTCGAATTTTTCGTGATTTGATATTGAATAGAAATAATTCATAATCATCAATCATCAGGTTAAGATCGATCTAAACCAACCTATTTTATTATATATATGTATGATATGCCGACAATTAAACAACTTATTAGAAACACAAGACAGCCAATAAGAAAAATCACGAAATCCCCCGCACTTCGAGGATGTCCTCAGCGTCGGGGAACATGTACTAGGGTGTATGTGCGACTCGTTTAGATCATGAGTTCGAACAAACGAAACCATTTTTCCAGTGCCAATCACCAATAGGATAGATAGAGTGGAAAAAGCCATTTTTACTATCTAAAAATGAGGATGAGGATCTATCATATACCTATATTTTTTGTGTATGAAATTTATGGTTTCCATTGGTGCAAATCCAATCACCTCAATTTGAGATGAAAAGCAATTCCCCATTGGTAGCAAATAGTTATCCATTAAGCGGAGGAAATAGTATAGTACTACAAGAAGCAAAAAGGTTATGCTCCCTTTCTTGAAAGAACGGACTAACAAGGTCAGCTACCTAGCCAACTTTCATAATTAAATGCCGTCACTGTATGGATAGCCTTTTTTGTGAAAAGATCTATTACTGTATAATTGATTGGTAGAGCCAAAGAGAGTGAACTATACAAGTTTACAATAACATTTGATTAAATGAAAGAAGAGGCTCCGGTGTATAGAGAGGACCTCACCGTTTATGAAATAACCATAGAAACGATGGAACCCACTATTTTTTGCTTTTATTTAATATCGTTAGAATTTCTTATTTCTAGGTATTTTACCTGGAAGGATTCAAAATAGTGGTTGGGAAGGTCATAGTAGCAAAAGCCATTGGAATTTATATTTTATATATCGGAATAATCCGTTTTGTTATTAATCAACCGGGGGATAAAAGGATGACTGAAAGAAGAGAAATCAATTAGTTATTCATTCATTAAAGTGTAATTTGATTCAATGACCAGAGTTAGACGAGGATATATAGCTCGGAGACGTCGAACAAAAATTCGTTTATTTGCATCAACCTTTATAGGGGCGCATTCAAGACTTACTCGAACCATTACTCAACAGAAAATGAGAGCTTTGGTTTCCTCTCATCGAGATAGGGGCAGGCAAAAGAGGGACTTTCGTCGTTTGTGGATCGCTCGGATAAATGCAGCGGCTCGTGAGAAAGGGGTATTCTATAGTTATAGTAGATTAATACACAATCTGTACAAGAAGCAATTACTTCTTAATCGTAAAATACTTGCGCAAATAGCTATATCAAATAAAAATTGTCTTTACATGATTTCCAATAAAATTATGAAATAAAAGACATTCTAAAGTCATATATAGGAATGATTGAAACCGAATTGCATTCCCCGGAGAATGGACTCCGGGAAGATAGAATAAAAAAAATTCAGATAAGATAAGTAGTAGAAATGAACGAACATCTTTCAAAAAAAAAAAGATTTATTCTTTCCCTATTTGTTGTTTCTTATAACACAACAATCAAATCTGGATTTGAGGCTTTTCGAACAAAACATCAATCTGAGCTTGAATTCCGATTGAAGTTTTGAATCAATGGAAGAGTATATCTATTTGTTTCTGGTTCTAGGACCGGTAGTTCTAGGGATTGACTCGGCTCTCTCAAACTGTTTTTCATTATTAAGAAAAGGTAACAAAGATAAAATACGAGCTTGTTTTATAGCAATAGTAATTAATCGTTGTTGTTTCAAGGTCAATCTATTCACCCGTCTAGATAATATTTTTCCTTGTTCACTAATAAATCGACTAATTAAACTCATGTTTCTATAATCAATTCGATCCCCCGATTCAATTGGGGGAAAACGCCTACGAAAAGATCGCTTGGATTTACGAAAAGGTTGCTTGGATTTATCCATGGTTTATTCCTTATCTCTAAAATTCTATTTCTTTATTTTCTTTATTCATTTCAGATCCGACCGAAATAGGTTTTTTTGTATATTCTATATTTTTATTTGTATATTATATATATATATGTTTATGTTAAGATATGTTAAGTTCTTCCTTTTCCTGCCCCCTTGAAAGATCAAACACACGTTCGATTTATTTCTTTATTTCCCCATGAATCCTATGCTTGTGACAATATCGACAAAATTTTCTCAAGTCTAATCGACTGGGTGTATTGTGCCGATTCTTTTGAGTAATATATCTAGAAATGCCTGGCGATTCCTTATTGACACCATTTTGGACACAACTGGTACATTCCAAAATAACTCTAACTCGGATATCTTTACCCTTAGCCATGAACCCCCTTTGTATTTTTGTTTGATCAACTTAACTCTTCTGTTTTCGACCCGAACCTAAGAAGACGAAAAGAACAAAAAAGAAAAAAAAATCAATATCAATAGAAGTTACTAATTAGAAATTCCATTTCTAAATATTTTGTTGTAATTCTAATTAATATTAATAGAATATTATTATATATATAGTAATAATGTAAGTAATACAATTTTTTTCTAACTATCAATTATTCCTATCCTAATCCCAGTATTTCATTTAAGTATCTTTTTTTATGCTATGATTTCGTGGAGCTTTTTTTTACCTTAGACTGAACCCCCCTTTCTATTTCTGTTCTCCAAAATGGGATCTTAGATCCACCGGATTTTTGCTGAGGTTCAATATACTTTTTCTTTCTCTTTCCTTCCTATCCTAAAGAACTGAAAAAAAAGGGGGACTAAGTTTAAGTTTTAGTCACGTCACGTAGAATTGTATCTCAAATTTTCTTCATTTTTTTCGCATATTATATTTATTATATTAATAACTAATAATCTAGAAAAAAGGGAATGACAAAGCATCCGGGAATAAACGATTAATTTCTATCAATAGACCCGCTAAAGACCCAAACCATAGAGTAGTTAGCACAGGCGCTGTGGAAAGATATGTTTTTATATCTCGCATTGAAAATCCTCCTTATTTATTGTAATACATATATGGTCAGATGCTGTAGTTCAAGATCATTTGTATTTTTTTGTACGGAATTCCTAACAAAAATGGATATGTACAATGAACAGTAGATAAGATTTTCCTACCCCTGTCCCTAAAAAAGAAAAAGAGACCCTCTTCTTCCTAAGCAAAATAGTCATCTTTTTTATACGTTAGGTTTCAGATGTATATAATTCTTTTATTATATGAAACCAAAAAGAAGAAATGACAAGAAAATTGTATATGGATCGAGGAAAAAATAACGATGTGGAAAACAAGACATGGATTTTGTACAATGACACTGTACAAAAATTTTGTAAAAGGGATGTAGCGCAGCTTGGTAGCGCGTTTGTTTTGGGTACAAAATGTCACGGGTTCAAATCCTGTCATCCCTACCTATTACTTTTCCTATGGGTGGTAACGAGGGATTAATTGACTGGGATCTGAGTGAGATCAATTAAATAAAATTGGACATAATCTTTCATTTTTGCATACCAATGTATACAAGACGCATTGGGGGTACAAAAATGAGAAAATCCTTTTCTTTACAATCGTATCTCCTGTCATAAAAAAGCGCTCTTAGTTCAGTTCGGTAGAACGCGGGTCTCCAAAACCCGATGTCGTAGGTTCAAATCCTACAGAGCGTGATTCCGTTTATGTTATTTCGAATCACAATAAAAAAAAAACTTAACAAAACACAGTTGAATTGCAACTTGAATTTGACCTCCTGCAAGGAGGAGGTCAATCAAAAAAAAATGTTATTCAATCAAAGGTCCAACTGATCACCGCGTCTGTATTGTAAATATGCAGTTACAAATAATCCTGCTAAAGTAATAGGAATTAGACCTAAGACGATTCCAAATAGAAGAACTTCAATCATTTCGATTTGTTTGAGGAGATAAAAAGAAAGGTAAGATCTATCCCTAAATATTAATCTGAAAAATCCATGAATCTCAATGACCAAGAGTTACCAATATGACCAAGAATTCACAATTGACACGGGAAAGGACCGTAGAATACCTGAAGGAGAGATTTTTAGGAATTTGTTCATTCAATTCATTTCAAATAAGTCGTATCTTGTTCAAACCAATCAATAGAGCTGGGGTTATAGTTGAAGCAGCCAATAGAAAACCGAAATAACTCGTTATAGTAAGCATGAAAGAGCTAAATTAGATATCTTCTTTTGATACATATGTTGATAAAACACTTACCTAAGTTTCCATTTTTGAATTTTATACTTACTTTAAACCATTGGATTCAGTAATAGGTTGAGTAATTGTCCATAATATCTCAAATCAGAAGAAAAAAAGGATCCGGGGGTTTATCGAAAAACCTTTATTTTCATTTTTTATTTCGAGTCCAACTCGATTCGAAGAAAAGCAACTTCCCTTATCCTTTTAGGTTCTATTCCATATTCTGTTTTTCCATATCAAGAAGTTCCATCTTGTAGTTCGGTCAAGAACAAGAAAGAACCCTTGTTTTGGATCTAATGTAACAATGGTTGCATTGCAAATATTGATTGTTCCAACTATGTTCTGTTTCTTTCATCAAATACTATCTACTCTAATCAATCTATTTCTATTATAGTATAGTAATAGTATATTTTTTGTACGACCAATCAATTACTTGAAATAAATGAAAGTATTCGAACAAAAAAATGGGAACCATAAAAAGGGTTTATCAATTTTAGATATAATTAAATTGTGTGAAGATAATACTATCTTTCACTTTCAGGAATTAGTAGAACCCATTGATTCACACTTTCCCAAGACCTTTACTTTCTATTTCGAAGTCAATAATGGAAACCTTATAAAGAATTTATTTGAGGAATTTTCTATTGATCTATTGAATAACATACAATTATGCTGCAATTATGCATAGACAAGGAACAAAAAATAAGAAAGAAATTCTGTAGTATTTCATTTCGATACTGATCGAGACTGCGTTGCTGTGCCAGAGGAAGGATAGCTATACTGATTCGGTATACTCTAAATACACCTTTGGTACAAAATTGACAATCTCACAAAGATGAAATATCAGTGGTTTTCTCTTTACTGATCCCATCTTTCGCGGAATCAATTCCCTTTTTTTAATGTACAAGAATTTTTGGAGCTCAGCATGTCTGGAAGCACGGGAGAACGTTCTTTTGCTGATATTATTACCAGTATT